TCACTCCCTTTCTTAATTCGGAATTTACTTAAATTGGAAGAAAATAAGTTTCTTAAAATTTCTAACAAAGAATGTTGAAATCAAAAAACCACCCAATTCTTTGAGTTTTTACTATTCTTTGAGTCTTTACTTTTGAATATACTAAATATACAAATATATACAAAATATACAAATTCTATTTCCTTTAGTTGAATCATAAGAACGTACTAAAATTTTGATTCTATTTATGGGTAGTATATGTATAAAATTACGTTGAACCTTTCCCGAAGCAAAACCCAGAATTAGATTTTCATTATCTAAACGAACTCGAAATATACATACCATTGAGACATAGTTCAGTAATTAAACCCTCGCGAATCCTTTTTTGTTCTTTCATTCCAGGTAAAACGGCTTTAAAGCAGCAACTAATCAAAGAGTCATAGCATAATATTAGAAACCTACCCTAGGGACTCTTTTTTTTCACAAATCTGAACATTCCGAATATGATTTCGCTATCAGAAAGATTACCATATATAACACAAAATTTCCCCGCCGATTCCTTCTATTCGAGCCTCTCGATCTGTCATTATCCCTCGAGAAGTAGAAAGAATTACAATTCCCATTCCGCCTAATATTCTCGGAATTCGTTGATAGTTAGAATAGATTCGTAGGCCGGGCCGGCTGATCCGTTTTAAATTTAAAACAGTTCTATACGGCCCTTTCCTATTTCTCTTATGTCGTAGGGTTAACACCAAAAAAAAATTATTGCTTTCCTGATGTTTTCTCACGTTTTCAATAAAACCCTCTCGTAAAAGGATTTTAACAATATTTTCAGTAATGTTAGTAGATGGAATTCGAACTGTTCTTTTTTCATTCATGTCAGCATTTCGTATAGAGGTTATTATGTCAGCAATAGTGTCTTTACTCATGATAAACTAATATTATTGTTGCCCCCGAATTTTGATATAATCAACATGCTCTATTTCTTTTTTTCTGAATTCATAAATATTTATGAATTTTAAAAGGTATATACGTGATATACAAACAATCTGCTAAGTTTAATTTCAATTAATCCATTTTATTCAAAGATTAGAACAATATATTATATCACGACATTCCCTTATAATACTTCAGGTGCTAATGAAACTATTTTAGTGAAATTAAACTGTCTTAATTCCCGGGGGATTGCGCCAAAAATTCGGGTTCCCTTTGGATTTCCTTCTTGATCAATAACAACTGCAGCATTGTCATCATATCGTATTATCATACCGTTGTCACGTTTGAGTTCTTTACAAGTACGTACAATTACAGCTCGGATCACTTCTGATCTTTCTAGAGGTGTATTTGGTACTGCTTCTTTGATTACAGCAACAATAATGTCACCGATACGAGCATATCGTCGATTACTAGCGCCTATGATTCGAATACACATCAATTCTCGGGCCCCGCTGTTGTCCGCTACATTCAAATGGGTTTGAGGTTGAATCATATCTTTTTTTTATTGGTTTTGTCTTTTTCAATGTAAAGGGTAAAAAAAAATATTGTTTGTTCAAAACAAACCAAGAAACCTACAATTATTTTTTTATCAAAAAAATTCTTTCCTTTTTTTTGTTATACACTTCTATCCTATACCGAAAGAATGAATTGAGTTCTTATAGGCATTTTGGATGCTGCTATTGAAATAGCCCTTCTAGCTATATTTTCTGCCACTCCGCTCATTTCATAAAGTATTCTGCCGGGTTTAACAACAGCTACCCAATATTCGGGAGATCCTTTACCCGAACCCATACGTGTTTCTGTAGGTCTTACTGTAACCGGTTTGTCTGGAAATATACGTACCCAGATTTTTCCCCCACGGCGTGCATTTCGTGTCATTGCTCGCCGCCCCGCTTCTATTTGTCTCGACGTGATCCAAGCGGGTTCAAGTGCTTGAAGAGCATATCTACCAAAGCAAATACGATTACCTCGGTAAGATATTCCTTTCATTCTTCCTCTATGTTGTTTACGGAATCTGGTTCTTTTGGGGTTATAGTTGATGGTTGTTTATCAATTCCACCCATCTCTACTACAGAACCGGACATGAGAATTTCTTTTCATCCAGCTCCTCGCGAATTAAACGATTAAAAATAAAATACATGCTGAATCAGTAGATTCTTTCAAATTCCATTATCTATTAACTATTAAATTAAATGGAATTTTTTTCTTTTGATTTGATAGATAATATAATTAACCCCGTATTCTATTTATAGATAATGGAATTTAGGTATAATGTTATAATGAATCTTTAATTTTATTTTGCGTTTTATTATCATATTGAATTTATTCAAATTTCTAAAAAAAAAATCCGCGGGCGAATATTTACTCTTTCAACATTTAGTTATAAGATTAGGTTATGACATAATCTTTCAAAAAAAAAAAATGAATTCTGGTTCGTTCCGCCATCCTACCCACCGAATCATTATGATTCCTTTTCAATAGAATCTAATGCATTCACAGGTTCTGTCGTTCCCACCACCCCACG